GAATATAGCATCTATTGGATAACTTACATTTTGAAAATTTTTTGGTGTTTTTATCCGATATCCGCGATTTCTCTCGATTTGTAATTCAATACACAAATTAATTGGTTCTGTTAAGTTAGCTATATGCTGTGTCTTATCAACGATTTCCACAGAAGGTGGTAAGATGATATCGTGAGCAGTTACATATCCAGGACCCTTGATACAAATAGACGCATCACAGGTTCCATACAGATTACTTCTCAATACTATTTCTTTCAAATTCATTAAAATTTCATGTACGGATTCTTGAATGCCCGCTATGGTAGAATATTCATGTGGTATTTTCTCGGATTTTGCGCATGTAATACATGTACCTTCTATTTCTCCAAGCAAAGCTCTTCGCATTGCAATGCCTATTGTATCTGCTTGTCCTCTCATAAGTGGAGCCAGAATAAAGCGTCCATAATAAAGACGCTTACTGTCGGCTCTTGATTCAACACACTTCCACTGTAGTGGCCGAGTAGAAACTATTACGTTCTCTTGAACCATAGTAATATTATTTGATCAAATCATTGAATTATTTATTTCTCTTGAAATATCTTCAATGTTTATTTTTATACACGTCTTTTTTTAGGGGGTCTGCAGCCGTTATGTGGCATAGGAGTTACATCTCGTATGAAACTTAATAGTATACCACTTCTACGAATAGCCCTTAATGCCGCATCTCTTCCGAGACCCGGGCCTTTTATCATGACTTCTGCTCGTTGCATACCTTGATCCACTACTGTCCGAATAGCATTTCCTGCTGCGGTTTGAGCGGCAAAGGGTGTCCCTCTTTTTGTACCCTTGAATCCACAAGTACCGGCGGAGGACCAAGAAATTACCCGACCACATACATCTGTAACAGTTACAATAGTATTGTTGAAGCTTGCTTGAACATGAATAACTCCCTTTGGTATTCTACGCGCATTTTTACGTGTTCCCATATGTCTATTTTTACGGGAACGAATTTTTGGTATAGGTTTTGCCATATTTTATCATCTCATAAATTTAAGTCAGAGATATGGTATGGATATATCCATTTCATGTCAAAACGGATCCTTTTTTTTGCTTTGGACGTTGGATACTTTAGATTTATAGAGTACCCCCCCCCCTTTTTTTTTCTAAAAGTTATCCTTGTCTTTGTTTATGTCTGGGGTTGGAACAAATTACTATAATTCGTCCTCGCCTACGAATCAGTCGACATTTTTCACAAATTTTGCGAACGGAGGCGCGTATTTTCATATTTGTCGTTCCTTAACTTAATTCTGAATCTCTTTATTGGAAGAAAATAAATTTCTTGAAATTTTTAATTTCGAATTGTATCTCCACGAAATAAATGTTGAAATTTATAAAAACCTCCTAATCACTATCACTAATCATTCTAATCGTTGTTTCAGAGTCAATAAATTCTGGTTGAGTCATAATGACTTTCCTCAATTTTGACGCTATTTACTGAATAGCTCTGTATAATTTATGTAAAAATGAATTATGTCGAATGCGTTTTGAAACATAATCGAGAATCCAATTATCATTATCTAACCAAATCAAGAGCATACTGTTGGAAAGTGATATTGTATCTCCACGATCAGAAATTAAACTGTAATGAACCCGTTTTTGGTCTTTCGTTTGGGGTATCAACTAATGTGGGAGGCGTAATCCCACTCCTTATCTTGTGTCACAAATATGAGAGCTCCATATCTAATTGGGATATCATAAAGATTACCATATATAGCACAAAATTTCTCCACCGATTCTTTCTAGTCGAGCCTCTCTGTCTGTCATTATACCCCGAGAAGTAGAAAGAATTACAACCCCCATGCCGCCTAAAATTCTCGGGATTCTTTGATAGTTAGAATAGATTCGTAGACCGGGTCGACTGATCCGTTTTAAATTTAAAACAATTCTATTTGGTCGCGTCCGATTTCTTCTATGTCGTAGGGTTAAAACTAAAAAACTTTTGTTACTTTCCTGATGTTTCCTCATGTTTTCAATAAAACCTTCTCGTAAAAGGATTTTTACAATGTTTTCACCGATGTTAGTATATGGTATTTGAACTGTTCTTTTTTTATTCATGTCAGCATTTCGTATATAGGTTAGTAGGTTACCAATAGTGTCTTTACTCATAATAAACTATTATTTTAGTTGTTCCCGAATTTTTCTATAATCAACATGCTCTTTTTGAATTATTTCTGAATTTTTAAACATTTCTGAATTATTAAAGGCATATACCTGAGACACAAACAATCTACTTAATTAACTTAAATATACTAATTAATCAATTTCATTCAAATACTATAAACAGTAAAACTGTATTGTGTCTTAATCTTATAATACTTCAGGGGCTAATGAAACTATTTTAGTGAAATTTAACTGTCTTAATTCCCGGGCAATTGCCCCAAAAATTCGAGTTCCTTTTGGATTTCCTTCTTGATCAATAACAACCGCAGCATTGTCATCATATCGTATTATCATACCATTTTTACGTTTGAGTTCTTTACAAGTACGTACAATTACGGCTCTGATCACTTCTGATCTTTCGAGTGGTGTATTTGGTATTGCTTCCTTGATTACAGCAACAACAACGTCACCAATTTGAGCATATCGTCGATTACTAGCTCCTATAATTCGAATACACATCAATTTTCGGGCTCCGCTGTTATCCGCTACATTCAAATGGGTATGAGGTTGAATCATTTTTATCTCTTGTTTCAATGCAAAGGTGACGTAAAAAAAAAGAAATATTGTTTATTCAAAAGAAAAAAAGAAACCTACAATTGTTTTTTTTATCCTATTTCTTTTGGTTCTACACTCCTATCCTGAAATAATGAATTGAGTTCGTATAGGCATTTTTGATGCCGCTATTGAAATAGCTTTTCTGGCTATATTTTCTGGTACTCCGCTCATTTCATAAAGTATTCTACCTGGTTTAATGACAGCTACCCAATATTCGGGAGATCCCTTTCCTGAACCCATACGTGTTTCTGTAGGTCTTATTGTAACTGGTTTGTCTGGAAATATACGTACCCATATTTTTCCGCCGCGGCGTGCGTTTCGGGTCATTCCTCGCCGTCCTGCTTCTATTTGTCTAGATGTGATCCAAGCAGGTTCAAGCGCTTGAAGGGCATATCGGCCAAAGCAAATATGATTACCTCGAAAAGATATTCCTTTCATTCTTCCTCTATGGTGTTTACGAAATCGGACTCTTTTGGGGTTATAGTTGATGGTTATTTATTACTTCCATCTCTACTACAGAACTGGACATGATAGTTTCATCTCATCCAGCTCCTCGCGAATGAAACAATTATAAACTAATATACATCTATTTATATTTAATGAATAATATATGGAAACAATATATTAAATCATACGAGCCGTTGATAATATATTATTAATTCGTATCTCCCCTTTTTTGAGATATAAATAAAAGTGCATTCAATCTAGAATTCTATCAAATTCGGTTTAGTATAAGGTTTTAACGAATCTTTCTTTTACTTGGCCTTTTATTAGGTCGACTACAATTTAGAAATCCTAAAAATTTTCGCGGGCGAATATTTACTCTATTTAATATTCAGTTTATAGGATTAGTTCATGACATGACTTTTATTGTAGGATTTATTCATGACATGCCTTTTAAATGAATTGGTTCTTAGTTTGTTCCGCCATCCTACCCAATGAATCATTAGGATTCGTTTGCAATAGAATCTTATGGAATCACAGGTTCTGTCGTTCCCATCGCCTCGCGATTAATGGTTAGGTCTAAATTCTACAATGGAGCCCTTAATTAAATTTGTTCTTGAGTCAACCTCCTCAGTCTTTATTGACTCAGGGCTCTTGATTCTTTTATTCTTTGTAAAAATCAATAAAAAATATTTATTTTACATAGAAATTTTTTTTTTTTAATTAGAACTCAATCAGTATTAATGCTTTATTACATTTCCCTTTATGAAATGAATTATTGACCTTACATATTGGAATTCTATATCATTAATTTTTTCTCTCTTTCTCTCATCCTTCCATTTATCTACATACTTTAGTTTCACAACTGATAATCAAATAGATTTTTCTTTTTTTTTTTTTAACATTTCAGTTGCTACAATGATATGACCAATATATCATATCGCGACCGATTCCTTATATTCAGATAATGCGAAAGGATGAGTTGGTTATTAGTTCATACTATGACTATGGGCTGGTCTTTTTTTTACTATAATCCTAAAAAAACCAACGAGTCGCACACTAAGCATAGCAATTATCTCGACTCAAATGATTAATGTAATTTTTATTCAACCTTTATAGAATTCTTGTTTTTTTGTTTTGATTTAACATAACATGCAAAAAAAAGAATGAACTCAATTTTTTTCTTATATATACCTGATTGATCTAAAGATAAATCAAATAACTAATGCCTTTTTACTCGTCTACAAATATCCAAATTTTGATACCTAATGCCCCATAGATAGTTCTAACTGTATAGGAACAGTAATCAATTTTAGCTCGGATGGTTTGTAGAGGCACTCTACCTTCCCTGATCCATTCAACACGTGCAATTTCTTTTCCGTCGATACGCCCCGAAATTTGTATTTGAATGCCTTTTGTACCTGCTTGTTCAGTTAATTCAATAGCTTTTTTCATTGCTTTGCGAAATGAAACTCTATTTTTTAATTGTCCTGCTATAAATTCTGCAAGAATAGTAGGGTGTCCATAAGGATTTGAAATTCGTGAAATAGCTATGTTTAGTTTCCGGTTCACAGCATTAAGTTCTTTTTGGGCATTCATCTGTAATTCTTCGATTTTTCGAGGTTCTATTAATAACTTTGGGAATCCCATATAGATTATGACTTGAATCAAGTCGGTTCTTTTTTGAATCTCTATACATGCAATTCCCTCAACACTTGAAGATATTTTCATATTTTTTTGTACATAATTTTTGATATAATTTCGTATTGTGTGATCTTCTTGTAAATCCTCGGAATATTTTT